AAGAAAAATTCATATTCTGATACATAAGAATTATATAGAAATCGAAATAGTCTTTTATTTTCTTTTTTCAAAAGAAAAAGAGATTTCATTGAAGTAATAAGACTATTCCAATTCGAATAATAGTTGAAAAAGAATCGCAATAAATGCAAAGATGGAACATCTTGGATCCGGTATTCAAGGAGTTGAACCAAGATTTCCAAGTGGATAGGATAGGGTATTTCTATATGTGATAGATAATGTAAATGCAAAAATTTGTCTTCTAAAAAGGGAAATATTGAATGAATAGATTGTAAATTTTGAAACTTTGGTATTTCTTTTTCTTCCGGACAAGACAGTTCTACTAGCGAGAATGGTATTTCTACAACGATCGCAAACCCCTCGGATAGAATCTTAGAATAAAACTCAGAATAAAAATAATTATTATGATCCAACAATCGATCTTGGTTAGGGTGATTAACTGAATTAATCCAAAAATTCTGCTGATACATTCGAATAATTAAACGTTTCACAAGTAGTGAACTAAATTTTTTGTTATTACAACCAAAAATTTCCAGAGGTTCGGAACCATTTAATCCATAATCATGGGCAAATGCATAAATATATTCCTGAAAGAGAAGTGGATAGACGAAGTATTGTTGACGAGATTTCTGTTTTTCTAAATACCCTTCGAATTTTTCCATTTGTATTTATACTTGAATCAGAGAGAAAAAGTTTTTCTCGGTTTATGAAATGATGATACATAGTGCAATATGGTCAGAACAGGGTGTTGCATAATGCAAACCCTGGAAAGAAAGGGAGTCTAATCCATAGATCTTTTTCCACTCCTTTTCTATCCAATTTATCTATGTTTGTTCTAATTACAAAAAAGAACGAACAAGTCTTTTATTTTTGCAGGCCAATCGCTCTTTTGACTTTGGAATACAGTCTCCTTATCAATATACTGCTTCTTTTACACATTCATAACATACCTTTTCAATCCATAATCAAAAATAATTAGGATTTCTAAAAAAAAATAAAGGGTCCACTCATAGGAAAACCCAACCTTTCCCCACATCAGGCACTAATTTATTTTTAACGTCTAATTAGATCGGGGAATCATTCCAATTAAGAAGTTAAGCTCGTTGCTTTTTATTTTACCAGAATTAGAGCCGGGCTCTATCCATTTATTCACTAGACCCAGAAAATCAGAATTTTTTTATTAAAAAAAAAAAAAGAAATTGATTTTATTACGACATGCTATTTTTTCCATTCATTACCTTTGAGGATCAGTCGTGGTCTTCTAGACTCTACCAAGAGTCTGGACGAATTTGTTGCTTCATCCAAATGTGTAAAAAATCATAGTCGCACTTAAAAGCCGAGTACTCTACCATTGAGTTAGCAACCCAGATAAAATAGAATCTTAGATGCGATCGAAATCCAAAAATCGATGGAATTACACTGGACGATACTGTCAAAATATTGACTTAGCAAGACATCAAAAGAAAGATTTTAGCACCCATTAAAAACACTCAAATACCAAAAAGAACAGATCCGTTTAAATTTCACTAAGGTAAAAAAAAAAGGAGCGGCCCCAATCACAATGGCAAAATTGTCCTTTTTTTAGCAATTTTTATTTAAAGAAATAAAAAAATCTTGTATGAGAATACATGCAAAGGGGCAACCCTATCATTTGAGCGAAGTGTAGACAGAAATACCTAATATGGAATGATGATAAAGAGACCTATCTATCTACAAATTCTATTTGTTCAATAGACCTTTGTCAATGGAAATACAATGGTAAGAAAACCAATTAGATACAAAAAGGAAATAAAATAAAGGCTTTTGTTGGATTGGCGCAACATAAATGCAGCAAAAAAAATAGGACTAAGAAAGAGGCAAATTGTGTCTAAATAATTAAGGGAAGAGGTACTAGTGACCTTCTCCTACTTTTTTATTCATTTAGTTCTTCAATTAACTCAAAGTTCTTTGTTTATCTTTAAAAAATTCTGCTTTCTTTAAAATATCATAAACGGTTCTTGTAGGTTGAGCACCCTTTTCAAGGAAATAGAGAATAGCTGGAACATTTAAACAAGTTTGATTCTTTATCGGATCATAAAAACCCACTTTTTGAAGATCTCTTCCTTCTCTTCGAGACCGAACATCAATTGCAACGATTCGGTAGACAGCTTATTGGGATAGATGTAGATAAACAAAGTCCCCCCCTAGAAACGTATAGGAGGTTTTCTCCTCATACGGCTCGAGAAAATGATTCGAATTTCTGTCTATAATACTATAATACAAGTAGATAGAAATTAGACTAGGACTTGCATTAATTTCCTTACAGAAAAGAAAAAAAATTCATTTATACTCATGACTCAAGTTGGCTAATTTTGACTAACAGACTTCTAAAGAAAAATCCTTCGAAAATTTTTGAGTCGTCTCTAAACTCTTTTCTTTATCTCATCTCGAACAAATTAACTTTTATTCCTTATTCTGATCTAATTCTATTGTTGAGACGGTTGAAAATCGTGTTTACTTGTTCTGGAATCCTTTATCTTTGATTTGTGAAATCCTTGGGTTTAGACATTACTTCGGGAATTCCTATTCTTTTTTCTTTCAAAAGAGTAGCAACATACCCTTTCTTTTTTTCTTTTTTCCTTCGATAAAGCATTTTCCTCTTCTATAGAAAAGAAATCGAATATGAATGATTGATTCTGATAGACTTTTAATCGAAAAAGTTTTTCCAATCTTCCAAAATTGGACTTTTTTCTTATTTTAACCTTTCGATTTCTATATTAAGGATAGACTGACAAAGTTGGCCTAATTTATTAGTTTTCACTAACCCTAGATTCTTTCCCTTTATAAAAAAGAAATTCTGTCTTCTCGAGCTCCATTGTGTACTATTTCAAACAACCCAAAGGAAATTTGATTTGGGACGAATAGAACAGACTATGTCGAGCCAAGAGCATTTTCATTACTATGGAAAATGGTGGATAGCAAAATCCACAATTGATCATGTCCTTCAAGTCGCACGTTGCTTTCTACCACATCGTTTTAAACGAAGTTTTACCATAACATTACATTCCTCTAATTTCATTGCAAAGTGGTATCGAGAATTGATCCAATATGGATGGAATCATGAATAGTCATTGGTTTTGTATACTAATTCAAACTTCCTATCTATGGAGAAATATGGATAAAAAAATAAGTATTTATCGGGGAAGACTCTACAAAGATGCAATTTTTTTAAACTCGGATTCTATCATATGAATGAAACATAGTTCGAAAAAGAGGAAAAAAGTTTGCTTAAGACTTTTTTATTTTTGAATTTCCATCTTCAACAGAGAACTCAAGATGATCAATCCTAAAATGAGAAGGATCTACTCTTCTCCATCAAATAAACTATCAACCTCCTAAAAAGCTTAATTAATTGAATTACTAATTTTTTTTTTCTGTAACAAAAACAATTAACTATTAACCGAATAAACTATGCCAATGAAAAGATTGGCAGTTTTTTGGTAGTTAATTCTCATACTTCTTTGACTCGAGTAACAAAAGAAAGAAAAAATCAAGTAAAAAAAAATTCGTGTAAAGTAAAATTTAGTTCTTTGCTTTTACTTTACTTATAGCATTCTTTTTTTTACCTAAAAGAAAGAACTAAAATAAAAAAAGTATGATTTTTTTATTTTCAAATCAATTCTGTCCAACGAGGAGTTCTTACCTTATCCTTACCGGATCATTCCGGATATTTTTAAAATCACAGATCCAGATCGTTTTCACTTAACCAAAGAGGGGCCCTTCTTTTTTACTAATAATACAACAAATAATACAACAAAACAAAAATATATCTCTATCATAAAGGGATAGGTCTCTTTTTTTATACAGTTTTTTACCTAATTTTTTCAATCAATTCGAAAGTCGAGTAAAAAGAATATATGAATTTTTGTTTAATTCTCACATTCCATTGATTTAGAAATGGATATTTGCAAATCAGATAATACCTAAAATAGAAAAATGGAGTCCCTATCCGTAGAATGGAAATCCTTGTCTTTTTTCTCACGCCGATCTTGGTCAAAAGTTTTAAGGTCTGTGTTAAAACTAAAAACATCCTACTCTTTAGTCTGGCCATGAAACATAGAGTTTAGTTCTTTAGTTCGGGTAAAAGAAATAGGGGAGTACTTCTTTTCTTTCACATTGGGTGTCAAGTGTATCCTGGAAAAATTCCCACTTCATTGATATGGAGCGTAAAGTTTATCTAAGAAGTTCGAATTTCAAAACACATATTCAAAATACATAAGATATTCAATATTCAAAATACACAAGATATTCAATATTCAAAATACATAAGATATTCAATATTCAAAATACATATTAAGTAATGAGTAGTAGGGGCATATCATGAAAGTGCCTGATAGACCCAAATTTTTCATGAAAATAAACATATTCAATCTGACTGGAGTTGACACTTGATTTAGTTTTCTGAAAAAGAAAATGAATGCTTAGAAATGCATCTAATCTAAGCGTTCATAAGAAATAATTATTCTCTTTAATAAACTTTTGTATCGTGCAGGGCACAATACGATTCTATCTTTCGTTTGATCAGAAAAAATCTGGGACGGAAGGATTCGAACCTCCGAGTAACGGGACCAAAACCCGCTGCCTTACCACTTGGCCACGCCCCATTTGGTTTTATGCGACATTAAGTAAACACTATTATTTATATATATATTATTCGTCAACCCTACTTCAATTACCTAAAAAATAAGGGATATTTTCTTGCTAGGATTCTAGACATGCGGATAATATAGAATCCATAAAATGCATTGATCATTGCATGGAATTCTATTAAGATATTATATGAAAGTCGAATTTAATTTGTTCCATTCTCATTTGAGAATGAGAATACAAGGAGGTATTTTGTGTTTGGGAAAGTCCGAAAAAAAAAGTATTTGGAATCTACCTTTTCTTTTCCTTTTTCCCTTAAAAAAAATAACTCAATCAAAATCCAATTATCTACTCTACAAGAACGAAATGCTTGTTATGCCTAATATACTTAGTTTAACCTGTATCTGTTTTAATTCTGTTCTTTATCCAACTAGTTTTTTCTTCGCCAAATTACCCGAAGCTTATGCCATTTTCAACCCAATCGTGGATGTTATGCCTGTCATACCTGTACTCTTTTTTCTATTAGCGTTTGTTTGGCAAGCTGCTGTAAGTTTTCGATAAAATCTTTACTATATCTGTATCTGTCTGCAAAATTGAATGATGTATTCATTCAAAAAAAAATAAAAAAATGGATAAGAACCGAGAAGTCTTATATTAAGAACCTTTGATTCTTAAATTCAAATTCTTCTAGATTGAATATATAGCTGCAGGAATAAATTTGGATCAGCCTTTCTACCCCCTGCACCTACGTTGAGCAGGTATCTTTAGGTACCCGCACAATACCTAAACAAATTTTTTATAAAAGTGCTTATTATAAAGCAATTCTTGCAATTTTTTTTTTTCAGAATTGATTTTTGCATTTTTAGGTGTCAAAATAAACAAAACCCGTCCTAGTGGATCTGTCTGGTAAGGAAAAACGGGTAATCTATTCCTTAAAAAAAAATCTTGGAGATTATGTAATGCTTACTCTCAAACTTTTTGTTTATACAGTAGTGATATTCTTTGTTTCCCTCTTTATCTTTGGATTCTTATCTAATGACCCAGGACGTAATCCTGGGCGTGAGGAGTAAAAATCCTAAATTTTTGGGAATTTTTTTCTTATTGGATTTATTTCGTACATTTATCTATGAAAAATCCGGGGGTTAGAATTCCTTACAATTCGAAAGTCCCAAATGATCCGAGGGGGCGGAAAGAGAGGGATTCGAACCCTCGGTACAAAAAAATTGTACAACGGATTAGCAATCCGCCGCTTTAGTCCACTCAGCCATCTCTCCCCGTTCCAAATCGAAAGGTTTTCGTGATATGATAGAGACAAGAAATAACGATTGCAAAAAATCCTTCCTTTTTCTTTCATTTCAAAAGTGCAAAAAAATTATATTGCCAATTCCATTTTAGTTATATTCTTTTTTCTTAATGTTAATAAAAAAAAGAAGAAAATTCTTTTTTTCTTTCGAAAATTCAATATAGGCTGAGAAACAATCAGATATATTTTCTCTTCAGCGGACATTTTTCTATAGAACTTGTTTGTTAGAATAAAACAAGCGGATTATATAAAATATACTCTTTTTTTTGATTATTTATCAACAAAGCAAAAAAGGGTTCTTATCAAACAACATAAAATAGGAAAGAAAGATCAAAATAGGAAAGAAAGGTAAAGTAAGTAGACCTGACCCCTTGAATGATGCCTCTATCCGCTATTCTGATATATAAATTCGATGTGGATGAAATTGTTGTATAAGCGGATTTTTTGTATTTCCTTAGACTTAGACCGCGCAAGGCAAGAATTTTTGGTATTTACGATTTCATATTCTTGTTATTAGACGTTCTATAGGAATAAGAAGAAATCCCAACTCTTTTGCATTACACATAAAAACGGATTTCGAAAGTCCATTTTTCTTTTCAATATCTTTCTTTTTTTTCAGAATCCTTTTTTTGTTCTTCCACCCATTCAATAGAGAGTGAATGAGAAAAGAGGGGTTTTCCTTTAATTTAAAAGATAGGCTTTGAAATAGGAACCATGAAAAAATGCCGAATTCAAATCTTTATTTCTTTATTTCTATAGTATAAGAAAAATTAATCGAAAGAAATTCGTGGATTTACCACGACCCCGGTTGTGACCCTATAGAGAAAAATGCAAAATTTCTATCTTCGAGACCGTTGAAAAAGGGCATTGAACGAGAAAAAAATCGTCCACAGATAATCAAACTATCATATGCCTTGGAAGTAATATGAGGTGCTCGGAAATGGTTGAAGTAATTGAATAGGAGGATCACTATGACTATAGCCCTTGGTAGAGTTACTAAAGAAGAAAATGATCTATTTGATATTATGGACGACTGGTTACGAAGGGACCGTTTCGTTTTTGTAGGATGGTCCGGCCTATTGCTCTTTCCTTGTGCTTATTTCGCTTTAGGGGGTTGGTTTACAGGGACTACTTTTGTAACTTCTTGGTATACCCATGGATTGGCTAGTTCCTATTTGGAAGGTTGCAATTTCTTAACCGCGGCGGTTTCCACTCCTGCCAATAGTTTAGCACACTCTTTGTTGCTACTATGGGGCCCAGAAGCACAAGGAGATTTTACTCGTTGGTGTCAATTAGGTGGTCTTTGGACTTTTGTCGCTCTTCATGGGGCTTTTGCACTAATAGGTTTTATGTTACGTCAATTTGAACTTGCTCGGTCTGTTCAATTGCGGCCTTATAATGCAATTTCATTCTCTGGTCCAATCGCTGTTTTTGTTTCCGTATTCCTTATTTATCCACTGGGACAGTCTGGTTGGTTCTTTGCACCGAGTTTTGGGGTAGCAGCTATATTTCGATTCATCCTTTTTTTCCAAGGATTTCATAATTGGACGTTG